ACTTATTATTTGATTATACGATACAAGGTTATACGAGAACGAATTCCTTATTTATAAACTATTTTCGATGAGAATTTTTATTTTAATTGAAAAAAAAATCTTTCTATATAGATAGATATTGAAGTGCTATCTCGGATTCAAAAAAAAAAAAGAGAATCATTTCTTTCAATACTCACTTATTATTAGTTAACAATCCTAATCCTCATATGCTTAATTCTGATAGGAAATAAAATAGTAAAATAATTATTCATCGAATGACTATTCATCTATTGTATTTTCATCAAATAGGGGGCAGGAAGATTCTATGGAAAAATGGTGGTTCAATTCGATGTTGTCTAACGAGAAGTTCAAGTTAGAACATAGGTATGGTTTAAGTAAATCAATGGGAAGTCTTGATGCTATTGGCCATACCAGTGGAAATGATGAACCCCTTCTAAATGATATGGAGAAAAATTGGAGTGATAGTGTTAGTTATAGTTTCAGTAATGTTGATTATTTATTTGGTATCAGGGATATTTGGAGTTTGATCTCTGATGACACTTTTTTAGTTAGGGATAGTAATGGTGACAGTTATTCCGTATATTTTGATATTGAAAATCATAGTTTTGAGATTGACAATGATAGTTCTTTTCTGAGTGAATTAGAAGGTTTTTTTTCTAGTTTTTTGAATAGGGGGTCTAAGAGAAACAATCACTACTATTATCATTACATGTATGATACTCAATCTAGTTGGACTAATCACATTAATAGTTGCATTAATAGTTATCTTCGTTTTGAAGTCAGTATTAATAGTTCCATTTCAGGTGGTACTGACAATTACAGTGACAGTTACATTTATAATTTCATTTGTACTGAAAATGTAAGTGGTAGTGAAAGTGGAAGTTTTAGTATAAGAACTCGTAATAATGGCAGTGATTTCAATATAAGAGGAAGATCTAATGATTTCGATATAAATAAAAAATACAGACATTTATGGGTTCAATGCGAAAATTGTTATGTATTAAATTATAAAAAACTTCTTAGGTCAAAAATGAATGTTTGTGAACAGTGTGGATATTATTTGAAAATGAGTAGTTCAGATAGAATCGAACTTTCGATTGATTCGGGCACTTGGGATCCTATGGATGAAGATATGGTTTCTATGGACCCCATTCAATTTCATTCAGAAGAGGAACCTTATAAAGATCGTATCAATTCTTATCAAAGAAAGACAGGTTTAACTGAAGCTGTTCAAACAGGCATAGGTCAACTAAACGGTATTCCCGCAGCAATTGGGGTTATGGATTTTAAGTTCATGGGAGGTAGTATGGGATCTGTAGTAGGTGAGAAAATCACTCGTTTGATTGAGTATGCTACTAATCGATCTCTACCTGTCATTATTGTGTGTGCTTCTGGAGGAGCACGCATGCAAGAAGGAAGTTTGAGCTTGATGCAAATGGCTAAAATATCTTCTGCTTCATATAATTACCAATCCACTAAAAAGTTATTCTATGTACCAGTCCTTACATCTCCTACAACCGGTGGAGTAACAGCCAGTTTTGGTATGTTGGGAGATATCATTATTGCTGAACCTAATGCGTACATTGCATTTGCGGGTAAAAGAGTAATTGAACAAACATTGAATAGGACAGTACCCGATGGTTCACAAGCGGCTGACTATTTATTCCATAAAGGCTTATTTGACCCAATCGTACCACGTAATCCTTTAAAAGGTGTTCTAAGTGAGTTATTTCAGCTCCATGGTTTCTTTCCCTTGAATCAAAATTCAAAAAATTAAAGTATAGCACTAGATTCAGTTATTTTGTTTGTAGCGAACAAGTATTTAGTTCATCATAATAAAAAAAAAACTAAGAAAAATGTTCTTTGGTGATATAAGTTACACTTTCTAGTAAGAGTCAGAAGTTTCGGATAATTTTTTTTCTTCCGGATCCAGATCCATTTTTTATCTTACCCCTATTCATGATTAGGTATTATGAACCTCTATCAACAGGATAAAATAAAAAAGTGAATTTCTCTTTCCGAGGAATTCGAATTTTGGGAAAAAAAAAAAGAATTTTATCTGGCTATCTTACGCATTAATTAAGATAGACAATAATGAAAAAAAAAAAAAAAAAGAAATATCAAATATGGAAATGAAATAAAATAATTTCTACATCTATCGCATTTTTACTATGAATCCCTGTTTGTTGGATCCTATTATTTAGAGTCGCGAATTCATAATGAACTTCATTTTCATAAGAAAACTCCTTTAAAATAAAAAACTCCTTATTAGATTAGAAAGAAAGATAGAAAGAACATAAGGATGGGAGAAGAAGAATAATAAAATTTGTAAAAGAAGATTACCCTATTTATATTCGTGTAGAAAGATGAATAGGTACACTTAATTTAGTTCTACATTTTTGCACTTATTATCTATCCTTTTTTTTCTTTAAATTTAATATTTTAATATTATTTTTATATTTCAAATTTCTATTTTAATATAAATATATTATTTAGAAATTATATATTTATATATACTTAATTGTTTATATATACTTAGTAGTATAATATTATATAAAATACAATAGTCAATATTACCTAATATTACTTATAATAGATATACTTATCATATCATAAGATATCTTTCTAATAGATACAAATATATAGATACAAATATTAAATCGAGGCACCCATTCTATGACAGATCTCAACTTACCCTCTATTTTTGTGCCTTTAGTGGGCCTAGTATTTCCGGCAATTGCAATGGCTTCTTTATCTCTTCATGTCCAAAAAAATAAGATTGTCTAGATCCAATGGGACCAAATCCTATCAATTTATTTCAACACTGTATCATAATACAGATATTTTTTTAGTGCAATATGGTACGATATGTGGCTCTTTCCACACACAAATGAAAGAACTGTTATGTATGCGGATACATGCTATCTGCATAAATGCATGTATATATATATAGCTGGTTAAAAATGGATCAGTAAATATTTTTAATAGAAGGTCAATGTATCTAACCAATTACTCCACATCAGAATAGTGCTAGTTGATGAAAGTTACTTCGGGATCAAGAAAGGTAAAGTCAAATTTGGGTTATTCTCTCAATTCCAATCGAATGCAACTGGATCTAGTATAGTATGAATTGGCGATCAGAACATATATGGATAGAACTTATAAGGGGGTCTCGAAAAACAAGTAATTTTTGCTGGGCCTGTATCCTTTTTTTAGGTTCACTAGGATTCTTAGCGGTTGGAACTTCCAGTTATCTTGGTAGGAATCTGATATCCATATTTCCATCTCAGCAAATTCTTTTTTTTCCACAAGGAATCGTGATGTCTTTTTATGGGATCGCAGGTCTGTTCGTTAGCTCCTATTTGTGGTGCACAATTTTGTGGAATGTAGGTAGTGGTTATGACCAATTCGATAGAAAAGAAGGAATTGTGTGCATTTTTCGTTGGGGATTTCCTGGAATAAATCGTCGCATCTTCCTTCGCTTCCTTATGAGAGATATCCAATCAATCAGAATTGAGGTTAAAGAGGGTCTTTATCCTCGTCGTGTCCTTTATATGGAAATCAGAGGTCAAGGGGCCATTCCCTTGACTCGTACTGATGAGAATTTTACTCCACGAGAAATTGAACAAAAAGCTGCCGAATTGGCCTATTTCTTGGGCGTACCAATTGAAGTATTTTGAAATGAATTGAACACAATAAAGAATAAATGTTTTATCGGCATGGGGGAAGGAACTTGCTAATTCCTTTTTTAATACAATTGAAGTCTTTTTGGAATGTTCATTTGAACAAAACATGTTAGATTATTCTATTTCCTCCTTCCTTTGTCGTGGCGACTCCCATAGAATAAACCAAAAAAGCAGGAGGGCGTATATGGAATAACTATAATAAACTATACTATAATAAAGAAGAAAATTAAGAAAAGAAGAAATTTTTGTATACCATTTGTATACCAAAAGTATTTCGTATGCGTATGGATCCCAACTCAATTCTTTTCTACTAGAAAATTTCTACTAGAAAAAAGACTAATCTAAGGCTAATATAATAAGTAAGGATTCATCAAATATATCCAAGATTTATTTCGTAATACGGAATTCATCTCATCTTTTTAGGCCCAAAATTTTGATGATACCTTTTTTCCTTGGTTGTGGCTAGGCGGTGAAACATTTCGAAATAATTAACTGAGGGGGGTTTTCGTTTCTAAATCCGATTCGTTATTTTAAGTGGGTTTTCGAGTATTCATAGAAAGGAACAAATGAAGATGAAATTGCTTCGAATTTGCCCATTCGAATTTGCCCAATTGAGATATCTAGGAATAATATTGATTTTTCATTTTTATCCGAAAAGGGCGAACCCTTATCCCATTTCTATATTCCTTCTAGATCCAAGAACTAAATTCAATTTTGACACAAAAATTGGAATGAATAGACCCATAGGTTCAATACCTTGTTATAGAACTCGTGCTTCAGAGAAATATCATATAGAGTCAACGAATGAAGCAGGTTCATTAACGATTCAATTCACAGATAAAAAATGAAAAAAAAGAAAGCATTGCCTTCTTTCCCATATCTTGTATCTATAGTATTTTTGCCCTGGTGGGTCTCTCTCCCATTTAATAAATGTCTGGAACTTTGGGTTACAAATTGGTGGAATACCGGGCAATCCAAAACTCTCTTGAATATCATTCAAGAGAAAAACGTTCTAGAAAGATTCATAGAATTAGAAGAACTCTTTCTGTTGGACGAAATGATAAAGGAGTACCCGGAGACACATATACAAAAACTTCGTATAGGAATACACAAGGAAACGATACAATTGGTCAAAACACACAATGAATATCATCTCCATATCATTTTGCATTTCTCGACAAATATAATCTCTTTCGCTATTCTAAGTGGTTATTTTATTTTGGGTAATGAGGAACTTGTCATTCTTAATTCTTGGGTTCAGGAATTCCTCTATAACTTAAGTGACACAATAAAAGCTTTTTCGATTCTTTTAGTTACTGATTTATGGATTGGATTTCACTCGACTCATGGTTGGGAACTAATAATTGGTTCGTTCTACAACGATTTTGGATTGGCTCATAACGATCAAATTATATCTGGTCTTGTTTCCACCTTTCCAGTTATTCTAGATACAATTGTGAAATATTGGATTTTCCATTATTTAAATCGTGTATCTCCTTCGCTTGTAGTCATTTATCATTCAATGAATGAATGAAGAACTCATTTGATCTCCTGATATCAATCAAATAAATCAGAATCTTTCTTCCTTTATAAAGAAACCATTTTGAATCTTACTTAATTCTTTATATTTTATTTCTACCAGTTCAAGGTATTCGTCCTATATTACAGTACAACTATTCCAGTACAATGACAGACTCGTGCATAGGGAACTTTACTAGTTCCCTATCTAATTTATTGTAGAAATTCCGAGATCCATGATTGGACATGCAAAATAGAAATACTTTTTCTTGGGTAAAGGAACAGATGACTCGATCCATTTCTGTATCGATCATGATATATGTAATAACTCGAGCATCCATTTCAAATGCATATCCCATTTTTGCGCAGCAGGGTTATGAAAACCCACGAGAAGCAACTGGACGAATTGTATGTGCTAATTGCCATTTAGCTAATAAGCCCGTGGATATTGAAGTTCCGCAAGCTGTGCTTCCTGATACTGTATTTGAAGCAGTTGTTCAAATTCCTTATGATATGCAACTGAAACAAGTTCTTGCTAATGGTAAAAAAGGGGGTTTGAATGTGGGTGCTGTTCTTATTTTACCCGAGGGATTCGAATTAGCCCCCCCCGATCGTATTTCTCCTGAGTTGAAAGAAAAGATAGGAAATCTGTCTTTTCAGAGTTATCGTCCCAATAAAAAAAATATTCTTGTGATAGGTCCTGTTCCGGGTCAGAAATATAGTGAAATCGTCTTTCCCATTCTTTCCCCCGACCCTGCTACAAAGAAAGACGTTCACTTCTTAAAATATCCCATATATGTGGGTGGGAACAGAGGAAGGGGTCAGATTTATCCTGATGGTAGCAAGAGTAACAATACAGTCTATAATGCTACATCAGCAGGTATAGTAAGCAAAATAGTACGTAAAGAAAAGGGAGGATATGAAATAACCATAGTTGATGCATCGGATGGACGTCAAGTGGTTGATATTATACCTCCAGGACCAGAACTTCTTGTTTCAGAGGGTGAATCCATTAAGCTTGATCAACCATTAACAAGCAATCCCAATGTAGGAGGGTTTGGTCAGGGAGATGCAGAAATAGTGCTTCAAGATCCATTACGCGTCCAAGGCCTTTTGTTCTTCTTCGCATCTGTTATTTTGGCACAAGTTTTTTTGGTTCTTAAAAAGAAACAGTTTGAAAAAGTTCAATTGTACGAAATGAATTTTTAGGTCCAGAGATTCCTTAACATTTGGTAAAAAGTGCCGATTTTTTGTCCATCGATACAATTATGTATGATCAAAAAATTCTGTAAATCCTTTTGCTTGCTTTGTTTATACTCTTTTTGTTTTGCAGGACGCCTGGAATTCATTACTTGTATTCCATTTTAGTAATAAACAATAGGCATACAAACAAATACAAAAGAAGAGAATACAAGGCAAGGATGATAAAAATGAAAGGAACAAATACTTTTAGGAAGGATTACTAGTCTTCCTAATCTTCTATTCGACGCAAGACGACACAAGAAAACGGGTGAAAATTCCTTTTTCTTGTGTCGTCTTGTATCAAAATAATAATTATTTTTTTCCTGTTCATCAAAGATTACTATTCCTTTCCTTCTTTTCCGGGTCTATCGGAACTCCTTTGTTTAGATTCATAAGAAGTGGTGGACAAACAAAGGAAAAAAAGGATTATGGGTGAATAAGTTATTGAGCAAATAGAATTTATTCACTTATTCAATATCTTCACTTATTCAATAATCTTCACTTATTCAATATAAGTTAAACTTCTAACTTAGAGAAATTATTCAAACAAAAAGACTGTTCTGGTTGAAAGGCAGATTTTATTTTTACGAATATCCAAATCTTTATTTATTATATGATCAGATATATGATCAGAGTTTTTATTTTATTTTTAGAGTAGTTTTGATTAAGGTTCTATTAGTTTAGTCTAGAAATGATTTGCAGGATGTCTCATCCCTAGAAATCAATATAATTATTATATTGGATTATAGATAAAATTGATTGATTCGTTCTTTCTTCTTGCTTCCAGTTAATATTTTGGGGGAAGGGCAGGGACTATGAATCAACCACTAGATTCAATTGTTCACAAATATCATTAAGAAACAAAAGAATAGAGTGGTTTGAAACATCAGAGCAAAGGATCCTTTTTGTCATTTCTACAAAACAAATATAATATTTTGATTATGCTGACTGGATAACTAACCAATTTGTAGGTTATGGAATAGATCAAAGTCTCATTATAAGAGTAAGAACTCCGCGGGCCCTTTCCGCTCTAATCAGACAAAGGAGGGTAAGG